TACTAAAAAAAAATGAAAAAATTTTGCTGAAATATATATAGAAGTAGAAGGAATCCCCTCATGGGTAAAAAGAGTAAAGTAAATACGACTTTGAATACTTTGGTTATGTATAAGGTAATAAAGATTAGAATTGGATCAGTGAATCATTTTTCAGTCATTTATTGAATGATAAATCACTACAAGTGAAGGAGATACACGATTTAAATAACGAAAGATCCAATATTTAAAAATTGTATCAAGAATGACTGGAAAGGTAGAAACTAGACCAGATATAATTTGCTCATTTTGAGCAAATCCAAAATCTTTGTAAATATAACCAATCATTAATTCCCAACCGTGAGGCGAATGGAATCCGATACATAAATCAGTTAATAAAAGAATCGAAAAAGCTTTAATTGTGTCACTTAAATTATATAGGAATTCTTGAACCCAAGAGTTCAGAATAAAAAGTTTTTCCTTACCCCAAAAGGAATAACAACTTAGAATAAGGAAAGAGATTAGATTTGTCGAGAAGTGCAAAATTGTATGGATACGATACTCATTGTGTATCTTGATGAATTGGATCGTTTCTTTGTGGATTCCTAGACGAAATTTTTGTAAATCGGGTTCTGGGTATTCCTTTATGATTTCATCCAGCTGGAAGAGTTCCTCTAATTGTATGAATTTTTCTAGAATACTATTTTCTTGAATATCATTCAAAAAGGTTTCGCATTGTCTAGTATTCCACCAATTAGTAATCCAAGTTTGCAAACTTGGATTAGAGTTAGAGGAGAGAAAGATCCACCAGGGCAAAAAGACTATAGATGCAAAATAGAAAAGAGGAATGAATGCTTTCTTTTTTGCCATTTTGAATCTGTGAATTGTTAATGAACCTACCTCATTTGTTGATTCTATTAGATCTAATATTTCTATCGAGCATGAGTTTTTATTCTAATTAGAATGTATTGAGCCTATGAATCTATTTTCTTTTTTTTTTTCTGATTCAATACTTAATCTTTGCTTTGAATCTATAAAGAATACACCTCACCTCGAATTTGAATGAAGAAAAAAAGATTGTTTCCGGGATCAAATTCGAAGATAGGATCGATCCGTATCAAACGTCTACGGTATCAATTCAAAATATTGAATAAAAAAAAAAAAAAAAGAAAGAAATTCTTGAGTTTTTTTCTTTCTGCTACGAAAGCATTTAGTCTTCAATTCATTTCAAAATACTTCAATTGGTACACGCAAGAAGTAAGCTAATTCGGCAGCTTTTTGCTCAATTTCTCGTGTAGTCAAATTCTCATCAGTACGAATTAAAGGAATAGCCCCCTGACCTCGAATTTCTATATAAAGGACACGCCAAGCATAAATACCCTCTTGAACTTCTATTCTGATGGACTGAATATCTTTCATAAGGAATCGTAAAAAGATGCGACGACTTTTTCCAGGAAATCCCCACCGAAAAATACGTACTATTCCTTCTTTTCTATCGAAAAGATCATAACCACTACCCACATTCCACAAAATAGTGCACCACAAATAGCAACTAATAAAGAGACCCGCGATCCCATAGAAAGACATCACAATCCCTTGTGGAAAAAAAATGATTTGCTGAGACGGAAATAACGATATCAAATTTCTACCAAGATAACTGGAAGTTCCAACCAATAAGAATCCTAACGAACCTAAAAAAAGGATAAAGGCCCAACAGAAATTACTTGTTTTTCGAGACCCCGTTATAAATTCTATCCATATAGATTCTGATCGCCAACTCATATATATTAGATCCAGTTGTACAATTTTTTGGAATTGAAAAAATATGACTTTCCATTTTTTGTTTTCAAAGTAACTTTCATCAACTAGTATTATTTTGTTGTGAACCTTTCCTTTAGGAATAATTCATAGAATTAGTTATATCTAAACTAATAACATCTCCTTCCTTCATATGATCCCCTATAGATATATACATACAACTAAATACATTGACTTTAATTTCATACATCGGCCCGACGATGATCCATTTTTTAAAATAGCGAAAAATTATTTACCTATATAATATGTTTACATATCCATAAGAGTTTTTTTATTTATGTTTGTAGGAATCTAGGTGTTATACAATATTCTAACAAATGGGTCTTATCAAATCGAATTTTTGAAAATAAAAAAAGGGGGGCTAAGATTAGGTCTCATCAGATCTAAAAAATCTTATTTTTTTGAATATGAAGAAATAAAGAAGCCATTGCAATTGCCGGAAAGACTAGGCCTGCTAAAGGCACAAAAATAGAGGGTAAGTTATTGAAAGTTGTCATAGAATGGGTACCTCAATTTAATATTTGTACCTGTTATTGTTATATTCTTAATTCTAAAGATATCTTAGAATATCTTGTATTTGTATTATTTGGATTATATATGTTATATAATTATACTAAGTATCTTTAAGTAAATATATATCTAATACTAATATGGAACCTAATAGAAATAGAATAGGCACAAGAAAAGTCAAACTAAATAAATGGACTTATTCATCTTTCTAAATGAAATATATGTATGATAATCCACTTGTTAGATTTATTATTTTTTTTGTTCTTTTTGTCTTTTAATATTAATTAATTAATAAAGAATTAATTAATAAAGAAAAAATTTATTCGATTACAAATTTCCGAAAAATTGATCAGAATCTGATCCAACAACAGGGTCAAAATGGAATTTTCGGGAGATGCAAAAAGATGCAAGACTCTCTATATTTGAATTATCTAGACATATGCAAGCAAGAGAGGAAAATGAACTTTGTTTTATTTGGCTGGTCTAATTTGAACTTCCCAAAAGGAAGAATTCACTTTTTATCTTGTTGATAGAGGTTTACTCAGTAGTAAACAATAATATCGATAAAAAAGATTATTCGCATGATTCCTTCTATAATTCAATCTTAGGTCACGAACCAAAGAAAAATTCATTTTTCAGGGTTTTCTTTTGATTCTGATAAACTAACAATTTTGCTCTATTTGATTGAATTTTGGTTCAAAGGAAAAAAAGCATGGAGCTGAAATAATTCACTCAGAACACCTTTTAAAAGATTACGTGGTACAATTCCGTCCAATAAGCCCTTACGGAATAAAGATTCAGCCGCTTGCGAACCTTCAGGCACGGCTTTTTTCAATGTTTGTTCAATTACTCTTTTCCCCGCAAATGCAATATAGGCATTGGGTTCGGCAATAATGATATCCCCCAACATACCAAAACTAGCTGTCACCCCACCGGTAGTAGGAGACGTAAGAATTGATACATAGAATAACTTTTTATTTGATTGATAATCATATAAAACCGAAGAAATTTTAGCCATTTGCATCAAACTCAAACTTCCTTCTTGCATTCGTGCTCCTCCGGAAGCACACACTAAAATAAGAGGTAACAATTTATTGGTAGCATACTCGATCAAACGAGTGACTTTCTCGCCGACTACGGATCCCATACTACCCCCCATAAACTGGAAATCCATAACGCCAAGTGCTACCGCAATACCATTTAGTTGCCCTGTACCTGTTTGAACAGCGTCAGTTAATCCTGTCTTTTTTTGATAAGAATCAATACGATTTTTATAAGGTTCCTCCTCCGAATGAAATTGAATGGGATCCAGAGAGATCATGTCTTCATCCATAGGATTCCAAGTACCCGGATCAATCGAAAGTTCGATTCTATCTGAACTACTCATTTTCAAATAATATCCACATTGTTCACAAACATTCATTTTTGATTTCAAAAATTTCTTATAAATTAATCCATAACAATTTTCGCATTGAATCCACAAATGACTGTAGTTTTGAGTTATATCGAAATCCTTAGAACTCCTTAAATCACTACGATTCATATTAGTTCTTATCTTGTAATTTTTGCTTTCACGAATCTTTCCACTTTCACTACAAATGAAATTATAAATGTAACTTTCATTGTAATTGTTACTATCGCTTAAAAAGAAAAAGTGACTATCAATCCAGATGTGAGAACGAAGATAAGAGTCAATGCAACTATTAATATGATTATTCCAATTAGATTTAGTATCCTTAATGTAAGGATCATAGTGGAGATCGTTGTCACTTTTAGATGATCTATTATTCAGATAACTAGAATTACGATAACTATAAAAAAAATTTTCTAAGTCACTCAAATCATTTTCAATCTCAAATTTTTTATTTTTAATATCAAAATATATAGAATAACTATTCCTATTACTATCCCTAACAAAAAAGGTGTCATCCGATATGAAATTCCAAATGTCCTTGGCCCTAACTATAAGATCAACATTATTGTAATAACTAGAACGCTCACCCCAACCATGAAGGTTTTTATCCGTATCATATATAGCCCGGCCTTTACTTATACTAGTCTTTTCAATAGGACCAAAGCTATCCATTGATTTACTTAGCTCGCATCTGTATTCTAATTCTCCTTTAGAAAACATCAAATTGAACCACGATTTTTCCATAGAGCTTCTGGCCTCTATTTACATGAAAATACAATAACAATAGATGAATAGTCATTCAATGAAAAATGAAAAATTTTTGGAATAGTTCATTTTCTATTCCGAATAAGCAAAGCATATCGATGCAATTGCTAAGATTATTAAGTAATTGAAATTAATCAATTTCAATTCTAAATCAAAATAAGGGGTTTCCTATGTGTGTAAAATTTTTATTCAAAAAAAGATTTGTTCTTCGCCTATGAATATAAAAAAATGAAGAACCTTTTTTCGTAAAATCTCGTATACTAATAGAAAATCAAAGAAGTCTTTTTATTCCAACACGGAATGAAAAGAAAAGGACAACATGCAGGATGGGTAGAAGAAGTTGGGATACTTGGTTCAAGTCCTGAGACGACACTTAAAAGAAAGAATACACCAATCCTTAAGGATCCATATTTAGTATAGGATTTCTTGTGGACCCAACACTACAATTTTCTATTGTAGTTGTGTTTAATCTTCTATTTTTTTGTATTTAAGATCTTGTATATCTAGATAAGTATGT